TAGTAGAAATTTTTTGGATAAATAAGATTCATGATCTACTTCTTAATGATTCCTTAGGAATTTACCGTCAATCATTTTTAAAAAAAACGGAAAAGTCCTTCATCTCAATTGATGAATTATCTTCTGAGTGCGGACACATTTTTAATTTTGAAAAATGTCCTTTATTGACAGAAGCAAAAATAATTGATTCAGAAAGTCAAGCAAAATCTTTGCAATTTGTATTCGATGTAATTACAAAAGATCAAAAAACAAAGAAAAAGAAAGATATTGGAATTAAAATAGAAGAAGTCAGTAAAAAGGTGTCTAGATGGTCATACAAATTAACCGAGGATTTGTTGGAAGAAGAGGAAGAAGAAAATGAAGAAGAATTAGAAGAAGAAGATCATGAGATTCATTCAAGAAGAGCCAAACGTGTTGTAATTTATAACGATAATGATCAAAATACCAATTCTATTTCTAGTACTAATGATCAAAATACCAATTCTATTTCTAGTACTAAGAATGCTAGTAACAATGATAAAAATGATAATAAAACGGAAGAGGAAGAGGTAGCTCTGATACGTTACTCCCAACAATCGTGTTTTCGTCGCAATCTAATCAAAGGATCCATGCGCGCTCAAAGACGTAAAACAGTTATTTGGGACCTCTTTCAAGTAAATGTGCATTCCCCACTTTTTTTGGACCGTATAGACAAAACATCTTTTTTTTATTCTTTTCATATTAATGAAATGAAGAATCTTATTTTGAGGAATTGGATGGGTAGAGAACGAGAATCTGAATTTAAAATTTTAGATTCCCATTTTGAAAATGAAGAGACAAAAGAAGAAAAGGATAAAAAAGAACGTATAGAAATATCAGAAGCTTGGGATACCTTTGTATTTATTCAAGCAATAAGAGGTTTAATGTTAGTAATCCAATCTTTTTTTAGAAAATACATTATATTGCCTTCATTTATAATAGCTAAAAATATTTTACGTATGTTATTATTTCAATTCCCCGAGTGGTACGAGGATTTGAAGGAATGGAATAGAGAAATGCATATTAAATGCACCTATAATGGTGTTCAATTATCAGAAACAGAATTTCCCCAAGATTGGTTAACAGACGGCATTCAGATAAAGATTCTATATCCTTTCTGTCTAAAACCTTGGCGAAAAGCTAAGGTACGATCTCATCATAGAGATCATAGAGATCGAGGAGATTCAAAATATAAAAACAAAAATTTTTGTTTTTTAACAGTCTGGGGAATGGAAGCAGAACTTCCCTTTGGTTCTCCCCGAAAACGACCTTCTTTTTTTGAACCTATTTATAAAGAACTCAAAAAAAGAAAGAGAAGGGTAAAAAATAAGATTTTACAAGTTATAAACTTTTTGAAGGAAAGAATAAAATCCTTTATAAAAGTTAGAAAAGAAAAAACAAAATGGGTCACTAAAATATTTATAGTTATCAAACTCATAATGAAAAAATTGGAAAAAATAAATCCAATTTTTTTATTTGAGTTGAGGAAAGAAAAAGTATATGAAATGAAGGAAAACGAAAAAGATTTAAAAAAAAATAAAAAGATTCTTCGCGAATCATCTGTTCGAATTCGACCAAAAAATTGGTTAAATTATTCACTAATAGAAAGAAGAATGAAAGATCTTTCTGATAAGACAATAAAAATCAGGAATCAAATAGAACGAAACGAAAAAGAAAAAAAAAAAGATATAGTTCTAATTTATGATAATAAAAGGCCGGAATCTTTGAAAATCTTAAAAAGGAAAAATATCCGATTAATGCGTAAATCGCACTACTTTATAAAATCATTCATTGAAAAAATATACATAGATATTTTACTATGTACCATTAGCATTCCTAAGATCAATGCACAACTTTTCTTTAAATCAAAAAAAAATATCTTTAATAAATCCATTTACAACAATAAAAGAAATAAAGAACAAGAAGGAATTGATGAAACAAATCAAAATACAATGAAGTTTAATTTTGGTTTGACTATAAAAAAGTTGTTTTCAAATACTTATAGTACTGAGAATAGGAATCCAAATTCCGATACTTATTGGAACTTATCTTCCCTATCTCAAGCATATGTATTTTACAAATTATCACAAACCCAATTACTTAATAAGGATCGCTTGAGACCTGTATTTCAATATAAAGGAAACTCTCCTTTTTTTAAGGAAAAATTAAAAGACTCTTGTATGATAATGATACACGGAATATTTGATTCCAAATCAAGACATAATAAAATTCATTCGTATGTAATGAACGAATGGAAAAACTGGTTAAAAGGTCATTATCAATACGATCCATCTCAAAAAAAATGGTCTCGATTAGTAACTAAAGAATGGCGAAATAGAATCAATCAACGCTGTATGATTCAAAACCAAAACAAGGAATCAATCCAATTGGATTTATATAAAAAATACCAATTCATTCATTCCATGAAAAAAAATAACTATGCAGCGGATTCTTTTATGAGTCAAAAAGAAAAATGGAAAAAAAATCACAGATATGATCTTTTATCATATAAATACATAAGTCCTCCTAATTCATATATTTCTGGATCAACATTAGAATTTGAAATAAACGGGGATCGAGAAATTCCATATCATTTCAATACATCGAAACCCGAATCATTTTATGTATTAGTAAGTATACCTAGTAATAATTATCTAGAAAAAGGATATATTATTGATAGGAATATAAATTTGGATAGAAAATATTTTGATTGTAGAATTCCTCATTTTTGTTTTAGAAAGAATATTGAGATCTGGACCAATGCACATATTGGCATGACGATTCATAAAAATACTAAGACTGAAATTAAGAATTTAAAAAAAATGAAAAAAAAAGATCTTTTTTCTACTACGGTTCATCAAGACATCAAACCATGCAATCAAAAAAGAAACTTTTTTGATTGCATGGGAATGCATCAAGAGGGGTTCTCTGATACTGCATCAAATCATAATACTATATCCAATCTCGAATCTTGGTTCTTCCCAGAATTTGTGCAACTTTTTAACATATATAAGATTCAACCTTGGATCATTCCAATCAAATCACTCTTTTTTAATTTTAATTTTAATAAAAATGAAAAAATAAATCTAAATACAAAGAAAAATCCTCATGAATCGTCTAATAAAAAAGATCTTGAATTAGTAAATTACAAGCAGGAAGAACAAGAACAACAGGATCAAGGAAATCTTATATCGAATCTACGAAAACAAAAGAATAAAAAAGCTGTTGAAGAAGATTACGCAAGATTAGACATAGAAATTAAAAAGGGTAGAAAAAAAAAAAAATATCAATATAAGAGCAAAAAACAAACGGAACTAGATTACTTTTTGAAAAAATATTTCCTTTTTCAATTAAGATGGGCTGATCCCTTGAATCAAAGAATAATGAACAATATTAGGGTATATTGTCTCCTACTTAGACTGATAAACCCAAAGGAAATTGCCATATCCTCGATTCAAAGAGGTGAAATAAATCTAGACGAAATGCTAATTCAAAAGGAGCTAGTTCTTACAGAATTGATAAGAAAGGGAATATTTATTATTGAACCAATTCGTCTATCTATAAGAAGGGACGGAAAATCTATTGTATATCAAACTATGGATATTTCATTGGTTGAGAAGAAGAAGCACCAAACAAATAGAAAATACGCAAAAAAAAGACATATTGAGAAAGAGGGGTTTGCAAAATCCATTCCACGATACAGCCACTTATTTTTTAGTGAAGACAAAAATCATTATGATTTCCTTATTCCTGAAAATATTCTATCTCCTAGGCATCGGAGAGAATTTAGAATTCTAATTTGTTTCAATTCACGGAATTGGAATGTTTTGGATAGAAATCCAAGATTTTGCAATGAAAAGAAAATAAAAAACTGTGGACAATTTTTGAATCAGAACAAGCATATTAACACCGATGCAAAAAATTTAATTAAATTCAAATTGTTTCTTTGGCCCAATTATCGATTAGAAGATTTAGCTTGTATGAATCGTTATTGGTTTGATACCAATAACAGCAGTCGTTTCAGTATGTCAAGAATACATATGTATTCACAATTCAGAATGAATTCAATTCAAATGCAAAATTAAAAAATTTTTATTTTTATATTTTTTTTATATTTTATAGTGGATTTCCTACATATCGTGTGACATATTCTGTAGATGAAAGCCGAAATATATAGACTGTATAACATTATAATTTCTAACACATGATGCTGATTTCATAGTGTATCCATTTTCACTAGGAGTAGCAGAATCTTTTTAGTTTAAGTAAAACTAAATCGTTCTATTTCGTGAATGCATATATTTATCAGACCCTTTTTATCCAATATCCAAATCCAATTTTAAATTGGATAAAATATACAAAACAAATAAACATAAATACATAAACAAAAAACAAATTAGTATATGAATAAATGAAATCCAATTTCGATTTATACTAGATGAAAATAACTGTCATAATAAATCTTATTATTTTTCCTGATCGGTAAAATTCACAGAAAATAAAAATTTTAATTTATTTTATGGTCAAAAATTCATTTATCTCAGTTATTCCACAAGAAGAAAAAGACGAAAATAGTGGGTCTGTTGAATTTCAAGTATTCCATTTCACCAGTAAGATACGGAGACTTACTTCACATTTAGAATTGCACAAAAGAGATTTTTTATCACAAAGGGGTCTGCGAATAATTCTGGGAAAACGTCAACGATTATTGACTTATTTGTCAAAGAAAAATAAAGTGCGTTATAAGAGATTAATGGATCAGTTAGATATTCGGGAACCAAAAACTCGTTAATTTAAATTAAATTTAAATTTATTATTAGCCTTGTTATTTTTTTTTTTTTTTTTTTTATTAATTATTTTAATTATTTTATAATAATTATAATAATTGATAATAATTATTTAATATTTAAATTTTATATATGACTATATGAATATGAATAGGATTATTTATAATTACTAGAATTATACTAAATTCAATTTAAATTAGGATATATATATATATGAAAAATGAAAATATAATGAAAATATAATATATTTAATATTAAGAAAATAAACATGATTCGTATGTACAACTCATATTTCATGGTTATTCAAACGTAAATCAAAGGATCTTGGCCCTTTCTCATAAACAGATTTTAAAATCTATTGATTCTATAAATTTTAAAAAATCATTGATTCGTCTGGTATCTACAATAGAAAATATATGATTTCCATCATTTTCTAATTAAAATTTTATCAGATCGAAAAAATTTTGTGTTCAAAATTTAAATTTATAGACCCAATATCGCATTCAGTAAAAATTTATGATACATGTACGGGGTGTACCCAATGTGTACAAGCTTGTCCCACGGATGTATTAGAAATGATACCATGGGACGGATATAAAGCCAAGCAAATTGCTTCCGTGCCAAGGACCGAGGATTGTGTAGGGTGTAAGAGATGTGAATCCGCTTGCCCAATGGATTTTTTGAGTGTCCGTGTTTATTTATGGCATGAAACAACTCGTAGCATGGGTCTTTCTTATTGATATGTAACAAAAAAACTCCCCTTGAATCATTTGAAGAGTGCATAACCACATGGATAAGCTCATGCTAACTCGTTCATTTTCAATAAAAAATAAATAAATAAAGATAAAATATAAAGAAATCTATAATTGAACTATAATAAATTAATAAATCCTAAATCTATAAAACATAAATATAAATACATAAATATAAATGGAAAAGTTTATTATGAAAACTTAACTTACGAAAATACTAACTAAATATTCTTGATATTGAACTTGAACATTTCCATATGAATGGAAATGCATTTTTCTTCATTGTTTCCTAAACTCTATTGAATATAGACAATTCAACATGAATTTACTATTATTCTTTCAGGTAAGCCGCCATGGTGAAATTGGTAGACACGCTGCTCTTAGGAAGCAGTGCTAGAGCATCTCGGTTCGAGTCCGAGTGGCGGCATAAAATTATAAATTATTATTTAATATAATTATTAAAAATAATTATATTTTCCCTTAACATTAGATTGTATTTATGTAAGATTATAAAATTTATAGATTTAGGATTTATTAATTTATTATAGTTCAATTATAGATTTCTTTATATTATATTATATGTTTTATAGATTTAGGATTTATTAATTTATTATAGTTCAATTATAGATTTCTTTATATTTTATCTTTATTTATTTATTTTTTATTGAATATTAAAGAATATTGATATTTAATTTTAATTTGTTTTTTATTTATTTATTTTTCTTTGTTCTATTCCACTATTCTATTTGTATATTCTGAAATAAAGTTATGCTCTTATATTATTGATATTGATGGAATCACTATAGATAATGACTAATAAAGAGTAATCCATTTTGAACAATATATGTCTTTCACATACAACGATAAAAATGAGTCACCTATCTTTGAATGGCAGTTCCAAAAAAACGTACTTCTATGTCAAAAAAGCATATTCGTAGAAATCCTTGGAAAAAAAAAGGCTCTTTAGCGGCAGTAAAAGCTTTTTCTTTAGCTAAATCTGTTTCTACCGGACAGTCAAAAAGTTTTTTTTTGACAAAAAAACTTTTTTTAAAAATATGAATTGAGATGTCTCAAAGAACTTAAAATTTTACTAATGTATTATTAATGTATATTGGTATATTGTATTTTTTTTTTTTTAATATTTATTTTAATCTCCGATTTCAATTATTTATTATTTAATAGGAACCCTTTTTTATGTTTATGATATTTGTGACCTTAGAACATATATTAACTCATATTTCCTTTTCGATCATCTCAATTGTGATTATGATTCATTTGATGAACTTATTAGTCTATGAAATAGAAGGATTGCGTAATTCGTCAGAAAGGGGTATGATAGCTACTTTTTTCTCTATAACAGGGTTTTTAGTTATTCGTTGGATTTCTTCAGGACATTTTCCCTTAAGTAATTTATATGAATCATTAATCTTCCTTTCGTGGAGTTTCTCCATTATTCATATGATTCCATATCTTGTGAATCATAAAAATTATTTAAGCACAATAACTGCACCAAGTGCCATTTTTACCCAAGGTTTTGCCACGTCAGGTCTTTCAATTGAAATGCATCAATCCGCAATATTAGTACCTGCTCTACAATCTCACTGGTTAATGATGCATGTCAGTATGATGCTATTGAGCTATGCAGTTCTTTTATGCGGATCATTATTATCAGTTGCTCTTATAGTGATTACATTTCGAAAAAATATCGATTTTTTTTTTAACAAGAATTTTATAAGCTTAAGGAAGTCATTTTTCTTTGTTGGTACGATAGAATATTTGAACGAAAAAGAAAGTGTATTTAAAAAGACTTCTTTTCTCTCATTTCTAAATTTTTACAAATATCAATTAATTCAGCGTTTGGATTATTGGAGTTATCGTGTCATTAGTTTAGGGTTTACCTTTTTAACCATAGGCATTCTTTCTGGAGCAGTATGGGCTAATGAAGCATGGGGTTCTTATTGGAATTGGGATCCTAAGGAAACTTGGGCATTTATTACTTGGACCATATTTGCAATCTATTTACATATTAGAACAAATAAAAAATTGCAAGACCAAGGCACAAATTCGGCATTTGTGGCTTCTATAGGATTTCTCCTAATTTGGATATGCTATTTTGGGATCAATCTATTAGGAATCGGGTTCCATAGTTATGGTTCATTCCCATTTATATCTAATTGAATAAAATAAACTACATGAAGAACACATAAAAACATCGTCTGATAGACAATGAGTATTTGTGCGAGTTTTTGAAAACCGTTTGAATGGAGGAATTATTCAAATGGTTCTCAAAAACTCTAGATGTATTTCATTACAATTCTAATTCACTCTTCATTTTTTTCATTGTACAATGAAGAATCGTGAAAAGATGAAAGTCAAAGAATTATAAGACTTTCCTTCTAATTAATTATAATTTTCTAAGCTATAAAAAGAATTAGTATCTATTTTCTATAAAAATAATAAAAATTATTAGCTAATATAACTTGTACCTTGTCAACCGATAACGGAAGAACGAAATCAGGATAAATCTCAATTCCTATTACAGGTAGAAAGATACAGATCGAAAGAAATAGTTTTCGCGGTCCAGAATATGAAAATTTTTAGTTTGGTATATTGAATAGCTTGTATTCATAGAAAATATGACGTAACATAGACAAAATAGGAGTTAATATCATTCCAATTGCTATTACAAAAGTAATTAACATTTTTTGCATGAAAAGATATTTTTGGTTAGTAATTATTCCAAACTAAGAATTCTGCAACAAAACCACTCATTCCTGGTAATACAAGAGAAGCCATCGAGAAACTACTAAACATGGTAAATATAAATATTTTTTCCATTGGGATAGATATTCCCCACCATCTCGTCGAGATAAACAAAACGTATTCTATCCCAACTCGTTTCTGCTAAGAAAAAAGTGCAGCACCGATCAATCCATGAGAGAGTATTTGTAAAATGGCTCCATTGAGTCCCATGCCAGTTATAGAACCAATTCCTATAATTATGAAACCCATATGAGATACGTAAGAATAGGCAATATGCTTTTTAAAATTGCGTTGACCAAGAGATGTTGAAGCTGCATAAAAGATTTGTATTATTCCTACTATGATCAACCAGAGAGAGAATTTAGAATGAGCGTGAGCTAACAATTCCATATTGATCCGAATCAATCCATATGTTCCCATCTTTAATAAGATTCCAGCTAGAAGAAAACCAAAATGGAATATTATTTCCAATGCTGCGGGATATGATTGATTAGCTAATTTTTCGAAATCTAATGTTTGTTGGTTCAAGTGATAAATCCTGTCAGTAAAATGGGTCCTATGGAAAGTCCATCGATTCCCAGTCTCCAGTGAAAATAAAAAAATATTTCTCCATTTATAATCTTCCTTCAATTGGTTTAATGGATCGTCCAATTGGAACAAAATACATAGGTCATTAGAGGGAGCTCCAGGATACATATACATATAGTATCCCTCCTATACGCCTTATTTCCTTTATGAAGGAAAAGGACAATTGAAGAACCCGCAAATATCGGCAAAACCAGAAGTATTGTTAACCAAGGAAAATAACTCGTGATAAAGACAAGATAAATTTTGACCAGAAAACTCCGTGCTCGGGAGAAGAATAATATATTTTCTTTTCTCGAGTACGGAGTTTTCTCGGTAAAGAGGAATCAAATGATTCAAGGGGAGTTTTTTTGTTACATATCAATAAGAAAGACCCATGCTACGAGTTGTTTCATGCCATAAATAAACACGGACACTCAAAAAATCCATTGGGCAAGCGGATTCACATCTCTTACACCCTACACAATCCTCGGTCCTTGGCACGGAAGCAATTTGCTTGGCTTTATATCCGTCCCATGGTATCATTTCTAATACATCCGTGGGACAAGCTTGTACACATTGGGTACACCCCGTACATGTATCATAAATTTTTACTGAATGCGATATTGGGTCTATAAATTTAAATTTTGAACACAAAATTTTTTCGATCTGATAAAATTTTAATTAGAAAATGATGGAAATCATATATTTTCTATTGTAGATACCAGACGAATCAATGATTTTTTAAAATTTATAGAATCAATAGATTTTAAAATCTGTTTATGAGAAAGGGCCAAGATCCTTTGATTTACGTTTGAATAACCATGAAATATGAGTTGTACATACGAATCATGTTTATTTTCTTAATATTAAATATATTATATTTTCATTATATTTTCATTTTTCATATATATATATATCCTAATTTAAATTGAATTTAGTATAATTCTAGTAATTATAAATAATCCTATTCATATTCATATAGTCATATATAAAATTTAAATATTAAATAATTATTATCAATTATTATAATTATTATAAAATAATTAAAATAATTAATAAAAAAAAAAAAAAAAAAAATAACAAGGCTAATAATAAATTTAAATTTAATTTAAATTAACGAGTTTTTGGTTCCCGAATATCTAACTGATCCATTAATCTCTTATAACGCACTTTATTTTTCTTTGACAAATAAGTCAATAATCGTTGACGTTTTCCCAGAATTATTCGCAGACCCCTTTGTGATAAAAAATCTCTTTTGTGCAATTCTAAATGTGAAGTAAGTCTCCGTATCTTACTGGTGAAATGGAATACTTGAAATTCAACAGACCCACTATTTTCGTCTTTTTCTTCTTGTGGAATAACTGAGATAAATGAATTTTTGACCATAAAATAAATTAAAATTTTTATTTTCTGTGAATTTTACCGATCAGGAAAAATAATAAGATTTATTATGACAGTTATTTTCATCTAGTATAAATCGAAATTGGATTTCATTTATTCATATACTAATTTGTTTTTTGTTTATGTATTTATGTTTATTTGTTTTGTATATTTTATCCAATTTAAAATTGGATTTGGATATTGGATAAAAAGGGTCTGATAAATATATGCATTCACGAAATAGAACGATTTAGTTTTACTTAAACTAAAAAGATTCTGCTACTCCTAGTGAAAATGGATACACTATGAAATCAGCATCATGTGTTAGAAATTATAATGTTATACAGTCTATATATTTCGGCTTTCATCTACAGAATATGTCACACGATATGTAGGAAATCCACTATAAAATATAAAAAAAATATAAAAATAAAAATTTTTTAATTTTGCATTTGAATTGAATTCATTCTGAATTGTGAATACATATGTATTCTTGACATACTGAAACGACTGCTGTTATTGGTATCAAACCAATAACGATTCATACAAGCTAAATCTTCTAATCGATAATTGGGCCAAAGAAACAATTTGAATTTAATTAAATTTTTTGCATCGGTGTTAATATGCTTGTTCTGATTCAAAAATTGTCCACAGTTTTTTATTTTCTTTTCATTGCAAAATCTTGGATTTCTATCCAAAACATTCCAATTCCGTGAATTGAAACAAATTAGAATTCTAAATTCTCTCCGATGCCTAGGAGATAGAATATTTTCAGGAATAAGGAAATCATAATGATTTTTGTCTTCACTAAAAAATAAGTGGCTGTATCGTGGAATGGATTTTGCAAACCCCTCTTTCTCAATATGTCTTTTTTTTGCGTATTTTCTATTTGTTTGGTGCTTCTTCTTCTCAACCAATGAAATATCCATAGTTTGATATACAATAGATTTTCCGTCCCTTCTTATAGATAGACGAATTGGTTCAATAATAAATATTCCCTTTCTTATCAATTCTGTAAGAACTAGCTCCTTTTGAATTAGCATTTCGTCTAGATTTATTTCACCTCTTTGAATCGAGGATATGGCAATTTCCTTTGGGTTTATCAGTCTAAGTAGGAGACAATATACCCTAATATTGTTCATTATTCTTTGATTCAAGGGATCAGCCCATCTTAATTGAAAAAGGAAATATTTTTTCAAAAAGTAATCTAGTTCCGTTTGTTTTTTGCTCTTATATTGATATTTTTTTTTTTTTCTACCCTTTTTAATTTCTATGTCTAATCTTGCGTAATCTTCTTCAACAGCTTTTTTATTCTTTTGTTTTCGTAGATTCGATATAAGATTTCCTTGATCCTGTTGTTCTTGTTCTTCCTGCTTGTAATTTACTAATTCAAGATCTTTTTTATTAGACGATTCATGAGGATTTTTCTTTGTATTTAGATTTATTTTTTCATTTTTATTAAAATTAAAATTAAAAAAGAGTGATTTGATTGGAATGATCCAAGGTTGAATCTTATATATGTTAAAAAGTTGCACAAATTCTGGGAAGAACCAAGATTCGAGATTGGATATAGTATTATGATTTGATGCAGTATCAGAGAACCCCTCTTGATGCATTCCCATGCAATCAAAAAAGTTTCTTTTTTGATTGCATGGTTTGATGTCTTGATGAACCGTAGTAGAAAAAAGATCTTTTTTTTTCATTTTTTTTAAATTCTTAATTTCAGTCTTAGTATTTTTATGAATCGTCATGCCAATATGTGCATTGGTCCAGATCTCAATATTCTTTCTAAAACAAAAATGAGGAATTCTACAATCAAAATATTTTCTATCCAAATTTATATTCCTATCAATAATATATCCTTTTTCTAGATAATTATTACTAGGTATACTTACTAATACATAAAATGATTCGGGTTTCGATGTATTGAAATGATATGGAATTTCTCGATCCCCGTTTATTTCAAATTCTAATGTTGATCCAGAAATATATGAATTAGGAGGACTTATGTATTTATATGATAAAAGATCATATCTGTGATTTTTTTTCCATTTTTCTTTTTGACTCATAAAAGAATCCGCTGCATAGTTATTTTTTTTCATGGAATGAATGAATTGGTATTTTTTATATAAATCCAATTGGATTGATTCCTTGTTTTGGTTTTGAATCATACAGCGTTGATTGATTCTATTTCGCCATTCTTTAGTTACTAATCGAGACCATTTTTTTTGAGATGGATCGTATTGATAATGACCTTTTAACCAGTTTTTCCATTCGTTCATTACATACGAATGAATTTTATTATGTCTTGATTTGGAATCAAATATTCCGTGTATCATTATCATACAAGAGTCTTTTAATTTTTCCTTAAAAAAAGGAGAGTTTCCTTTATATTGAAATACAGGTCTCAAGCGATCCTTATTAAGTAATTGGGTTTGTGATAATTTGTAAAATACATATGCTTGAGATAGGGAAGATAAGTTCCAATAAGTATCGGAATTTGGATTCCTATTCTCAGTACTATAAGTATTTGAAAACAACTTTTTTATAGTCAAACCAAAATTAAACTTCATTGTATTTTGATTTGTTTCATCAATTCCTTCTTGTTCTTTATTTCTTTTATTGTTGTAAATGGATTTATTAAAGATATTTTTTTTTGATTTAAAGAAAAGTTGTGCATTGATCTTAGGAATGCTAATGGTACATAGTAAAATATCTATGTATATTTTTTCAATGAATGATTTTATAAAGTAGTGCGATTTACGCATTAATCGGATATTTTTCCTTTTTAAGATTTTCAAAGATTCCGGCCTTTTATTATCATAAATTAGAACTATATCTTTTTTTTTTTCTTTTTCGTTTCGTTCTATTTGATTCCTGATTTTTATTGTCTTATCAGAAAGATCTTTCATTCTTCTTTCTATTAGTGAATAATTTAACCAATTTTTTGGTCGAATTCGAACAGATGATTCGCGAAGAATCTTTTTATTTTTTTTTAAATCTTTTTCGTTTTCCTTCATTTCATATACTTTTTCTTTCCTCAACTCAAATAAAAAAATTGGATTTATTTTTTCCAATTTTTTCATTATGAGTTTGATAACTATAAATATTTTAGTGACCCATTTTGTTTTTTCTTTTCTAACTTTTATAAAGGATTTTATTCTTTCCTTCAAAAAGTTTATAACTTGTAAAATCTTATTTTTTACCCTTCTCTTTCTTTTTTTGAGTTCTTTATAAATAGGTTCAAAAAAAGAAGGTCGTTTTCGGGGAGAACCAAAGGGAAGTTCTGCTTCCATTCCCCAGACTGTTAAAAAACAAAAATTTTTGTTTTTATATTTTGAATCTCCTCGATCTCTATGATCTCTATGATGAGATCGTACCTTAGCTTTTCGCCAAGGTTTTAGACAGAAAGGATATAGAATCTTTATCTGAATGCCGTCTGTTAACCAATCTTGGGGAAATTCTGTTTCTGATAATTGAACACCATTATAGGTGCATTTAATATGCATTTCTCTATTCCATTCCTTCAAATCCTCGTACCACTCGGGGAATTGAAATAATAACATACGTAAAATATTTTTAGCTATTATAAATGAAGGCAATATAATGTATTTTCTAAAAAAAGATTGGATTACTAACATTAAACCTCTTATTGCTTGAATAAATACAAAGGTATCCCAAGCTTCTGATATTTCTATACGTTCTTTTTTATCCTTTTCTTCTTTTGTCTCTTCATTTTCAAAATGGGAATCTAAAATTTTAAATTCAGATTCTCGTTCTCTACCCATCCAATTCCTCAAAATAAGATTCTTCATTTCATTAATATGAAAAGAATAAAAAAAAGATGTTTTGTCTATACGGTCCAAAAAAAGTGGGGAATGCACATTTACTTGAAAGAGGTCCCAAATAACTGTTTTACGTCTTTGAGCGCGCATGGATCCTTTGATTAGATTGCGACGAAAACACGATTGTTGGGAGTAACGTATCAGAGCTACCTCTTCCTCTTCCGTTTTATTATCATTTTTATCATTGTTACTAGCATTCTTAGTACTAGAAATAGAATTGGTATTTTGATCATTAGTACTAGAAATAGAATTGGTATTTTGATCATTATCGTTATAAATTACAACACGTTTGGCTCTTCTTGAATGAATCTCATGATCTTCTTCTTCTAATTCTTCTTCATTTTCTTCTTCCTCTTCTTCCAACAAATCCTCGGTTAATTTGTATGACCATCTAGACACCTTTTTACTGACTTCTTCTATTTTAATTCCAATATCTTTCTTTTTCTTTGTTTTTTGATCTTTTGTAATTACATCGAATACAAATTGCAAAGATTTTGCTTGACTTTCTGAATCAATTATTTTTGCTTCTGTCAATAAAGGACATTTTTCAAAATTAAAAATGTGTCCGCACTCAGAAGATAATTCATCAATTGAGATGAAGGACTTTTCCGTTTTTTTTAAAAATGATTGACGGTAAATTCCTAAGGAATCATTAAGAAGTAGATCATGAATCTTATTTATCCAAAAAATTTCTACTAAATCTTCTGTATTTGTATAAGTAATTAAATGATTCATGATTGCATGTGAATAGAGTTTTTTTCGTGTTCCTCGACAAGGTCCGTTGAAAAAAGGATCATATGCTTTTGGCAAGCATTTTTTTTTATTCTCATCATCGCATAATATGGTTCTTTTTTCAAGCCTATCCAGACTAGGAGATCCCTCATTTTT